TGATATTTCTGGGCCGATGAAACTAATATCTCGAAATTGGATATGTAAAAACAAAGAATCACAAATTTCTGATTATACAGAAAAAAAGATTGAGAAAAAAGACGAGGACAAAAGAGAAAAATACAAAAGAGAAGAGAAAATGCGGATAGAAATAGCAGAAGCTTGGGATAGCATTTTACTTGCTCAAGTAATAAGGGGCTCTGTGTTAATAACCCAATCGATTCTTAGAAAATATATTATATTACCTTCATTGATAATAGCTAAAAACATTGCCCATATGTTATTATTTCAATTTCCTGAGTGGTCCGAGGATTTAAAGGATTGGAATCGAGAAATGCATGTTAAATGCACTTATAATGGTGTTCAATTATCCGAAACAGAATTTCCAAAAAACTGGTTAACAGACGGTATTCAGATAAAGATCCTATTTCCTTTTTGCCTGAAACCTTGGCACAGATTTAAACTACAACCCTCTCATAAAGATCCAATGAAAAAAAAGAAAGGTCAAAAGAATGATTTTTGCTTTTTAACAGTTTGGGGAATGGAAACTGAACTACCTTTCGGTTCTCCTCGAAAACGGCGTTCGTTTTTTGAGCCTATTTTTAAAGAACTAAAAAAAAAAATTAAAAAATTGAAAACTAAATGTTTTATAGCTTTAACAATTTTAAAAGAAAGAACAAAATTGTTTCGAAAAGTCTCAAAAGAAACAAAAAAATGGATCACTCAAAGCATTCTATTTCTAATTCTATTTCTAAAGGGAATAATAAAAGAACTTTCAAAAAAAAATCCAATTCCATTTTTTGGGTTGAGAGAAATATATGAATTGGGCGAAACTAAAAAAGATTCGATAATCAGTAATAAGATGATTCACAAATCATCCCTTCAAATTCAATCTATGGAGTGGACAAATTATTCATTAACAGAAAAAAAAATAAAAGATCTGACTAAGAGAACAAACACAATCAAAAATCAAATAGAAAAAATTATAATTATAAAAGGCAAGAAAAACGAATTTCTAACTCAAGAAATAAATATTAGTTCTAACAAAATAAGTTATCAGGATAAAATATTAGAATCATCAAAAAAATTTTGGCAAATATTAAAAAGAAGAAATATTCGATTAATCCGTAAATTCTATTTTTTTATAAAATTTTTGATTGAAAAGATATACATAGATATTATTCTATATATCATTAATATTCCAAGAGCCAATACACAACTTTTTCTTGAATCAACAAAAAAAATGATTGAGAAAGTCATTTACAATAGTGAAACAAATCAAGAAAGAATTAATAAAACAACTAAAAATACAATTCATTTTATTTCAACTCTAAAAAACTCACTTTCTAATATTAGTATTACAAATAAAAATGCAAAAGCTTTTTGTGACTTATCCTCCCTCTCACAAGCATATGTATTTTACAAATTATCACAAACCCAAGTTATTAGTTTTTATAAATTCAAACCTATCCTTCAATATCACGGAACATCTCTTTTTCTTAAAAATGAAATAAAAGATTATTTTGAAGAACAAGGAATATTTCATTCCAGATTAAGACATCATTGTGGGTTAAGACAGAAAATCTTTTGGCATTCTGGAATAAATGAATGGAAAAACTGGTTAAGGAGTCATTATCAATACGATTTATTTCAGAGTAGATGGCTTAGATTAGTACCAGGACAATGGCGAAATAGAGTCAATCAACACTATATGGCTCAAAATAAAGATTTAACAAAATGGGATTCAGATGAAAAAGAAAGATTAATTCATTACGAAAAAAAAAATGATTTTCAAGCGAATTCATTACTGAATCAAGAATATAAACTGAATCAAGAACAAAAATATAAAAAATATAATTTTAAAAAACACTATGGATATGATTTTTTATCATATAAATCTATTAATTATCAAGATAAGAGGGACTCATATACTTATGGATCACCATTACAAGTAAATAAGAGGGAAGAGATTTCTTATAATTATAATTACAACATGGATAAACGAAAATTTTTTGATACACTGGGGGATATCCCTATCCATAATTATCTAGGAGAAGACGATATTCTAGATGCTATGGGGAAATTTTCGCATAGAAAATTTTTAAATTGGAGAATTCTTCATTTTTGTCTTAGAAATAAGGCCGATATTGAGTCCTGGGTCGATACCAGTATCAAGAGTAACAAAAATATTAAGACTGTGGTTACTAATTATCAAATAATTGATAAAATCAATAAGAGGGACCCTTTTTATTTCACAATTTATCAAGATCAAGAAAGCAACCCATACAATAAAAAAAGAAGCCCTTTTGATTGGATGGGAATGAATGAAGAAATACTAAGTCGTCCTATATCGAATCTGGAACTTTGGTTCTTCCCAGAATTTGTGCTACTATATAATGCATATAAGGTTAAACCATGGATCATACCAATAAAATTACTTCTTTTAAATTTTAATGGAAATGGAAACATTAATAAAAATATTATTGAAAATAAAAAAAGGGACCCCCTTATAGCACCGAATGAAAAAAAAATTCTTGGATTAGAGAATCGAAATCAAGAAGAAAAAGAACCCATAGGCGAAGGGGATCTTGTATCAGATACACAAAAACAAGGAAATTTTAGATCCGTTCTCTCAAACCAAGAAAAAGATGTTGAAGAAGATTATGGTAAATCAGACAGAAAAAAACGTAGAAAGAAAAAGCAATACAAGAGCAACACGGAAGCAGAGCTTGATTTCTTCCTAAAAAGGTATTTGCGTTTTCAATTGAGATGGGATGATTCTTTAAATCAAAGAATAATCAATAATATCAAAGTATATTGTCTCCTACTTAGACTGATAAATCCAAAGGAAATTGTTATATCCTCGATTCAAAGGGGAGAAATGAATCTGGATATTTTGATAATTCAGAAGGATTTAACTCTTAGAGAATTAATGAAAAAAGGAATATTGATTATCGAGCCAGTTCGTCTGTCTGTAAAAAATGATGGACAATTTATTCTATATCAAACTATAAGTATTTCATTGGTTCATAAAAATAAACACCAAATTAATCAAAGATACCAAGAAAAAAACTATATTGATAAAAATAATTTTGATGAATCCATTGCAAGACATCAAAAAATGACTGAAAATAAAGACAAAAATAATTATGATTTGTTTGTTCCTGAAAATATTTTATCCCCTAACCACCGGCGAGAATTGCGAATTCGAATTTCTTTCAATTCAAAGTCAAAGGATAAAAATGGTATGCATAGAAATCCAGTATTTTTAAATAATGTAAAAAACTGTGGTCAAGTTTTGAATAAAAACAAACATCTTGATAGTGATAAAAAGAAACTAATTAAATTAAAGTTCTTTCTTTGGCCCAATTATCGATTAGAAGATTTAGCTTGTATGAATCGCTATTGGTTTAATACTAATAATGGCAGTCGTTTCAGTATGGTAAGGATACATATGTATCCGCGTTTGAAAATTCGTTAATGGTACATTTTCCCATATATTATGTATGTACCGTGTCGGGTATATGAAAACAAATAGATGGGCACAAGGATTGTCTTACATTCCATTCTGATACATGATACTAATTTAATGACATACATATCAATTAGATCGACAAATGAATCAACAAAATCCTCTTATTTGAACTCTAAAATTTTCTCTTTTGTAGAAATATATCACTCTTTTGTATCCCTATACGAATCAAATTGAAAACCGGATTGATTAATTTTATTTGAAAAAATTATAAAATTCATAACGAACTTAAAATCATTGTGTATATCAAAATGACTGGTATTATTATTACTGATCAGTAAAATTCACATTAAAAAAAATAAAAAAAAAAGGGGGAGAGAAAATTTTGTTTTATGGTAAAAAACTCATTCATCTCAGTTATTTTTCAAGAAAAAAAAGAAGAAAACAAGGGGTCCGTTGAATTTCAAATAGTCAGTTTCACCAATAAGATACGAAGACTTACTTCACATTTGGAATTGCACAAAAAAGACTATTTATCTCAGAGAGGTCTACGTAAAATTCTAGGAAAACGTCAGCGGCTACTGTCTTATTTATCAAAGAAAAAAAAAATACGTTATAAAGAATTAATTAGTGAGTTGGATATTCGGGAATCAAAAAATCGTTAATTTGAAAATTTTGAATTAGTCGATTTATTCGATTTTTCATTTTGATGTACTTCTTTTCGGTTTCAACAATTCATGTAAGAATGAATCGAGGAAAAACTTATGAATCTATCAGCTACAGAAAAAGACCTTATGATAGTCAATATGGGACCTCACCACCCATCAATGCACGGTGTTCTTCGTCTCATCGTTACTCTAGATGGTGAAGATGTTGTTGACTGTGAACCAATATTAGGTTATTTACACAGAGGAATGGAAAAAATTGCGGAAAACCGAACAATTATACAATATTTGCCTTATGTAACGCGTTGGGATTATTTAGCCACTATGTTCACGGAAGCAATAACCGTAAATGGACCAGAACAATTGGGCAATATTCAAGTCCCTAAAAGAGCCAGCTATATCAGAGTAATTATGTTGGAGTTGAGTCGTATAGCTTCTCATCTATTATGGCTTGGACCTTTTATGGCAGATATTGGTGCACAGACCCCTTTTTTCTATATTTTCAGAGAAAGAGAATTAGTATATGATCTATTCGAAGCTGCCACCGGTATGAGAATGATGCATAATTATTTTCGTATCGGAGGAGTAGCGGCCGATCTACCTTATGGCTGGATAGATAAATGTTTGGATTTCTGCGATTATTTTTTAACAGGAATTGTTGAATATCAAAAACTTATTACGCGAAATCCTATTTTTTTAGAACGAGTTGAAGGGATAGGCGTTATTGGTGGAGAAGAAGCAATAAATTGGGGTTTATCCGGCCCAATGCTACGAGCATCTGGAATCAAATGGGATCTTCGTAAAGTTGATCATTATGAGTGTTACGACGAATTTGATTGGGAAATCCAGTGGCAAAAAGAAGGAGATTCATTAGCTCGTTATTTAGTCCGAATCAGTGAAATGACGGAATCCATAAAACTAATTCAACAGGCCCTGGAAGGAATTCCGGGGGGTCCCTATGAGAATTTAGAAATCCGATGCTTTGATCGAGAAAGGTATCCAGAATGGAATGATTTTGAATATCGATTCATTAGTAAAAAACCTTCTCCTACATTTGAATTACCGAAACAAGAACTTTATGCGAGAATGGAAGCCCCAAAGGGAGAATTAGGAATTTTTCTGATAGGGGATCAAAGTGGTTTTCCTTGGAGATGGAAAATTCGCCCGCCGGGTTTTATCAATTTGCAAATTCTTCCTCAGTTAGTTAAAAGAATGAAATTGGCTGATATTATGACAATACTAGGTAGCATAGATATCATTATGGGAGAAGTTGATCGTTGAAATGATAATTTATACAACAGAAGTACAAGATATCAATTCCTTTTACAGATTGCAATCTTTAAAAGAGGTCTATGGGATCATATGGATGTTTGTCCCTATTTTGACTCTTGTATTGGGAATCACAATAGGTGTACTAGTAATTGTATGGTTAGAAAGAGAAATATCTGCAGGAATACAACAACGTATTGGGCCTGAATACGCCGGTCCTTTGGGAATTCTTCAAGCTCTAGCAGATGGGACAAAACTGCTTTTCAAAGAGAATATTCTTCCATCTAGAGGAAATACTCGTTTATTCAGTATTGGACCGTCTATAGCAGTCATATCAATTTTACTAAGTTTTTCAGTAATTCCTTTTAGCTCTCGCCTTATTTTAGCCGATCTCAATATCGGTATTTTTTTATGGATTGCCATTTCAAGTATTGCTCCTGTTGGACTTCTTATGTCAGGATACGGATCAAATAATAAATATTCCTTTTTAGGTGGTCTGCGAGCTGCTGCTCAATCGATTAGTTATGAAATACCATTAACTCTATGTGTTTTATCAATATCTCTACGTGCGATTCGTTGAAATATAAACTTATATTTTCCCTATTCCTTTCGTTCTAGAAAATAAGCTGAATGGATTGAATAGATATCTTCGTTTGTTATTATCCTTCAGGTTGATAAACTAAATTAGATAGTTATATATGAGTGAAAGAAAGCAGCTTATAAATTCGCAGTAAATTAAACAAAAAAAATTGAATCTCATTTCCTATGTACAAGAGTTAAGTGGAAGAAAACGTAAGCGGAAGAAGTCTTTACCCCAAGACGGGTTGATTAGTCAATCTAGCTTGAAGCGGGCTCAAAAGATCAACCGTATAGAGTTTTCGCTATCCTTTGTATGGATTCCCATACATGTATTGCCAAACCAAACGGGGGATTAAACAAAAAAAACGAGTGGATGGTTAGGAACACCAAAATACACAAAGGATTAGTAATGGAGATTATGTAAATTATATAAAAGGATATTTCTGGATAACATAAAAAGAATACTAATTGGGGCTTTAAATTAGTAGAAATGAGTAAGCAGTACTCCCCACGATTCCGGTCCAGAGTATGCTCCTATCCACCGATTAAAGTAATGACTATCAGGAACGAAATAATCCTTTACCATTTTTTAGTTTAAGCCCCCATTCGTAGTTTTCTCAGATCAGAAAGAAGAATAGGAACGAAAAAGAAACAATAAAGAATAAAAAAGAAATCTTTTTTATTCTTTCTTTCATATATATAGAGAGATATAATCCGTGTCATGATTTATGAGCTAATGTAATGTTTCATTTTTTTCGTAATCGAAAACAATGGGTTGAAATATGTATTGATATTTCTACAAGAAGTATTTTATTGAAGGCTTAAGTTATTACTCAACAAATAAAAATTGAAATTATTAACGGGCGAGATCAATTCAGAAGCACTTTTTTTTATTTTTTATTCTTCATAATATAGCAGACAGAATTCCATTGGTATAATTTTGGACCTTCCAATCCATTTTTTCTCTATCTATTCTACAACCATACGAAGATAAATAATACTGATTCGGTCCTTAAATTTATTTGTGACCCACGAGGAGCCGTATGAGTTGAAAACCTCATGTACGGTTTTGGATTAGCGATGGAAACAGTGATGTTATCATCGACTATAATTATCTAACAGTTCAAGTACAGTTGATATAGTTGAGGCACAATCAAAATATGGTTTTTGGGGATGGAATTTGTGGCGTCAGCCGATAGGATTTATCGTTTTTCTAATTTCTTCTCTAGCAGAATGTGAGAGATTACCTTTTGATTTACCAGAAGCCGAGGAAGAATTAGTAGCAGGGTATCAAACCGAATATTCGGGTATCAAATTTGGTTTATTTTACGTTGCTTCCTATCTAAATCTATTACTTTCTTCGTTATTTGTAACAGTTCTTTACTTGGGGGGTTGGAATATTTCCATTCCGTACGTATTCGTCCCTGAGCTATTTGAAATAAATAAAATGAATGGAATCTTTGGAACGACAATTGGTATCTTTATTACATTAGCTAAAACTTATTTGTTTTTGTTTATTTCTATCGCAACAAGATGGACTTTACCTAGGTTAAGAATGGACCAATTATTAAATCTTGGATGGAAATTTCTTTTACCCATTTCTCTGGGTAATCTATTATTAACAACTTCTTTCCAACTTCTTTCACTGTAAAGAAAAAAAGAATATGAGATTCATGACTTGGTTCAAACAAGAGAAAGAAACAAACATAAAATTATTCATAGATATTCACGATATGTTCCCTATGGTAACTGGGTTCATGAATTATGGCCACCAAACAGTCCGAGCAGCAAGGTACATTGGTCAAGGTTTCATGATTACCTTATCCCACGCAAATCGTTTACCCGTAACTATTCAATACCCTTATGAAAAATTAATCACATCAGAGCGTTTCCGCGGGCGAATCCATTTTGAATTTGATAAATGCATTGCTTGTGAAGTATGTGTTCGTGTATGCCCTATAGATCTGCCTGTTGTTGATTGGAAATTTGAAACGGATATTCGAAAAAAACGATTGCTTAATTACAGTATTGATTTCGGAATTTGTATATTTTGTGGTAACTGCGTTGAGTATTGTCCAACAAATTGTTTATCAATGACTGAAGAATATGAACTTTCTACTTACGACCGTCACGAATTGAATTATAATCAAATTGCTTTGGGCCGTTTACCAATGTCAGTAATTGACGATTATACAATTCGAACAATTTTGAATTCGCCTCAAAGAAAAACTGAGTAAGTAAACCTACTATTCCATTAAAGAGAAATTTCCAATTCTTTTAAGGTTCCGTTTTGGTTTAAGTTAAAAGAATGTTTGGTTTGAATTATGAATTAAAAGAATGAGGCCTTTCTCTTTGTTTGGTCAATAAATAAAAATTCAATTACAAATTAACTGGTTGATAATAATTTCGAATTCATTTTTATTGAAAATCTATTAATATATTCGTAATTCTTTCGAAATATATAGTTTCAAAAAAAAAAAATACCCTTTCGAACAAAAAAAAGAATCAAAAACGAAACTGTCCAATAATTGTACTTAGATCAATTCACACATAATAGATTAGGATTTTATTCAATTAGGAACGTATCATAAAAAAAAATTCCTGGTCAGGTCAATAAGATCATGAAAAGCATTTCGATTTTTTTATCTCTTATTTTACATATAATGGATTTGCCTGGACCAATACACGATTTTCTTTTAGTTTTTCTGGGATCGGGTCTTATATTAGGGGGCCTGGGAGTGGTATTACTTACCAATCCAATTTATTCTGCCTTTTCATTGGGATTGGTTCTTGTTTGTATATCCTTATTCTATATTCTCTCAAATTCTCATTTTGTAGCTGCTGCCCAGCTCCTTATTTATGTGGGAGCCATAAATGTTTTAATCTTATTTGCTGTGATGTTCATGAATGGTTCAGAATATTATAAAGATTTGAATCTGTGGACCATTGGGAATGGCCTTACTTCGTTGGTTTGTACAAGTATTCTTGTTTCGCTAATTACTACTATATTAGATACATCATGGTACGGGATTATTTGGACTACAAGATCAAACCAAATTATAGAACAAGATTTGATAAGTAATAGTCAACAAATTGGAATTCATTTAGCAACAGATTTTTTTCTTCCATTTGAATTCATTTCAATAATTCTTTTAGTTGCTTTGATAGGTGCAATTGCTGTGGCTCGTCAGTAATAAATCTTTCTAACTAGGAATAGCAAGCTTAAACTTTTTTCTGTCTTATCGCATCTATTTTCCTTGAATTCTATTTGAATATTGTTCGTGTATAAAATAGAAATTCGTTTATTCGATATATTTCCAATATATTCTTTTTGTTATATTCTATTCTAGTCAATCAAATTCGTTGAATTATTGTTCATATTAAAATGAATCGAAATTGATAAGGAGTTGGTCAATGATGCTCGAACATATACTTGTTTTGAGTGCCTATTTATTTTCTATCGGTATTTATGGATTGATCACGAGTCGAAATATGGTTAGGGCCCTTATGTGTCTTGAACTTATACTGAATGCGGTTAATATCAATTTTGTAACATTTTCTGATTTTTTTGATAGTCGGCAATTAAAAGGAAATATTTTCTCAATTTTTGTTATAGCTATTGCAGCCGCTGAAGCAGCTATTGGATCAGCTATTGTTTCCTCAATTTATCGTAACAGAAAATCAACGCGTATCAATCAATCAACTTTGTTGAATAAGTAATATTAATAATATTTAATTATAAGATTCACCAATTTGAATTAGCATGTCCAATATGTTGGAATCTACATCATGTTTTCGAAAACGTAAGAAATCAAAGTATCTTGGTCCTTTCTTATGAGTTGATCCCGAAGGAAATTGATTAGAAAATTTCTGGTAAATCGTTGATTCATCTGGTGTTTAACTATAATGATTCATTTACAAGTTTACTAGATTGAAATTTTATGATGTTCAAAAATTTATAGATCCCATGTCACATTCAGTAAAAATTTATGATACATGTATAGGGTGTACTCAATGTGTCCGAGCCTGCCCCACCGATGTGTTAGAAATGATACCTTGGGATGGATGTAAAGCTAAGCAAATTGCTTCCGCTCCAAGAACAGAAGACTGTGTTGGTTGTAAGAGATGTGAATCCGCTTGTCCAACAGATTTCTTGAGCGTTCGAGTTTATTTATGGCATGAAACAACTCGAAGTATGGGTCTAGCTTATTGATACGTTCCAGAAAACCCCACTTGAATACATTTTGAATCCATTTGATTTTTTTTACTGAAAAAACCCGTGCTCAAAAAAAATCTTTTTGAGCACGGGTTTTTATGGTCCAAGTGTATCTTGTCTTTACCACGAATTATTTTCCTTGGTTAACAATAATTGTAGTTTTACCAATATCTGCGGGTTCTTTAATTTTCTTTCTTCCTCATAGAGGAAATAAGCTAATTAAGTGGTATACCATGTGTATATGCATATTCGAACTCCTTCTAACAACCTATGCATTTTGTTATCATTTCCGATTGGACGATCCATTAATCCAGCTGGTGGAAGATTATAAATGGATAAATTTTTTTGATTTTTACTGGAGATTGGGAATAGATGGACTTTCTATAGGGCCCATTTTACTGACAGGATTTATCACCACTTTAGCTACTTTGGCGGCTTGGCCAGTTACTCGAGATTCGCGATTATTCCATTTCCTGATGCTAGCAATGTACAGTGGTCAAATAGGATCATTTTCTTCTCGAGACCTTTTACTTTTTTTCATCATGTGGGAGTTCGAATTAATTCCCGTTTATCTACTTCTATCCATGTGGGGGGGAAAGAAACGTCTGTACTCGGCTACAAAATTTATTTTGTACACTGCAGGGGGTTCCATTTTTCTATTAATAGGAGTTTTGGGTATCGGTTTATACGGTTCTAATGAACCAACATTAAATTTTGAAACATTAGCTAATCAATCGTATCCTGTCGCACTGGAAATAATATTCTATATTGGATTTCTTATTGCTTTTGCTGTCAAATCGCCGATTATACCCTTACATACGTGGTTACCAGACACCCACGGGGAGGCACATTACAGTACTTGTATGCTCCTAGCCGGAATTTTATTAAAAATGGGAGCATATGGATTAGTTCGGATCAATATGGAATTATTACCCCATGCTCATTCCATATTTTCTCCCTGGTTGATAATAGTGGGTACAATGCAAATAATTTATGCAGCTTCAACATCTCTTGGTCAACGGAATTTAAAAAAAAGAATAGCCTATTCCTCCGTATCTCATATGGGTTTCATAATTATAGGAATTGGTTCTATAACTGATACGGGACTCAACGGAGCGATTTTACAAATAATATCTCATGGATTTATCGGTGCTGCACTTTTTTTCTTGGCAGGAACGAGTTATGATAGAATGCGTCTTGTTTATCTCGACGAAATGGGTGGAATGGCTATTCCGATTCCAAAAATATTTACGATGTTCAGTATCTTATCGATGGCTTCTCTTGCATTACCGGGCATGAGTGGTTTTGTTGCAGAATTGATAGTCTTTTTTGGAATAATTACCAGCCAAAAATATTTTTTAATGCCAAAAATACTAATTACTTTCGTAATGGCAATTGGAATGATATTAACTCCTATTTATTCATTATCTATGTCACGTCAAATGTTCTATGGATACAAGCTATTTAATGCTCCAAGTTCTTATTTTTTTGATTCTGGACCACGAGAGTTATTTGTTTCGATCTCTATCTTTCTACCAGTAATAGGTATTGGTATTTATCCGGATTTCGTCCTCTCATTATCAGGTGAGAAGGTCGAAACTATTCTATATAATTATTTTTATAGATAGTTTTCATGAATAAAACAAAAAATAAATAAAGTAATCCTATGATTTTAAAAATTGTTCGTTGTACAGTGAAAAAAAAAAAAGGAAAGAAGTCTTTTTTCTTCTCTTAAGTTTAAGTTAAGTAAAAAAAGGTAAAAAAATTAAATTCAATTTTAATCAGACATCTTTGGCTTTTGTTAGAACCTTTTGAATCAAGTAGTGGAGTGATTCAAAAGGTTCTTGACAGCTTACAATAAGTTTTCTTATATGTACGCTGTCCTATGTTAGTATTTGTTAGGCTTAGCCTCTTTATTCAATTCAATTAGATGTTAATGTAAATGAACCATAACTATGTAAACCTATTCCTAATAGATTGACCCCAAAATAGCATATCCAAATTATAAGAAATCCCATAGAAGCCACAAGTGCGGAATTTACACCTTCAAAATTTGTATTTGTTCGGGTATGTAAATAAATCGCGAATACGGTCCAAGTAATAAATGCCCAAGTTTCCTTTGGGTCCCAATTCCAATATGATCCCCACGCCTCATTAGCCCATACGGCTCCCGAAAGAATTCCTATGGTTAAAAAGATAAACCCGAGACTAATAATACGATAACTCCAACGATCCAATTGTTGAGTCAATTGATACCTGTAATAATTTTTAGAAGAAAGAAAATAAGTGTTTAATAAAACATTGCTTCTTTCATTCATGTATTGGATTTTGCCAAACGAAAATGACTGATTTAATAAATTCTTGTTTTTACCAATAATCTTTATGGCTTTTCGAAATGTAATGACTAGAAGAGCTACTGATAATAATGATCCACATAAAAGAGCTGCATAGCCTAATACCATCATACTTACGTGCATCATTAACCACTGGGATTGGAGAGCAGGCGCTAATATTGCGGATTGATGCATTTTGGTTAAAAGACCCGAAGTGGCAAAGCCTTGGGTAAAAATAGCACTTGGTGCGGTTATTGCGCTTAAATCATTTTTACGCTTTTTAAAATAGGAAACCATATAAATAAGGGAGAAACCCCATGAAAGAAAGATTAATGATTCATATAAATCACTTAATGGGAAATGTCCTGAATAAATCCAACGAGTGACTAATAATCCTGTTATACAGAAAAAGGTAACTATCATGCCCCTTTCTGATGAATCATATAGTCCTACGACTTCATCGACTAATAAGAATAAGGTTAAAAAATGAATTGTAATTACAATTGAAACGAATGAAAAGGATATATGAGTTAATATATGCTCTAAAGTTGAAAAAATCATAAAAATTATGAAAAAAGCGAGGGTTTCTAGATTTTATGGAATGGAAATCAGGAATTCAATTCATTATAGGACTTATTCTATCTCTTTTAGAAGATACTATGCCGCCACTCGGACTCGAACCGAGATGCTCTAGCACTGCTTCCTAAGAGCAGCGTGTCTACCGATTTCACCATAGCGGCTTGCTCGAAATCATAATAACCCATTTTTTATTCAATCGTCGAGATTGAAGGTGAAGGGGTTAATTCAATGTAAAATGTCAAATTTTTTAGGAAGCATTTAATTATTTAATTTTAATTGATGAATAAAAACTCGTTTAAATAGCAATTTGAAGGTTCAAAAAGAATCTTTAGTATTTATCGTATCGTTTTATTTAATTAGCCTTTTATTTAATTATTTCGTCAACAGAGATTTTTTAGTTTGTGTTTTCCTAAAAGAGAACTCCTCTATTGTAACTAAACTAACTAGCTGTAACTTCAATTCATAGATAAAATTCAACAAAAAAGGGTTCTTTATCATTTTAATTTTGTAATGATTCATTTCTCATTCTTTTATATGATTTTTATGAATCTATAAAAAATGCTTATCAATTGAATGAGTAAATGAATGAAAAAATATGATTTTTAGAGATCACAATTTCAGCACCACATCCACCGATTTCAAAAGATTTATGTAATTAGTATAGCTTTGTATTAATCGTTAGGATTTTGCGTTTTAAGGATTTATCAAACCAACTAGATATTGGGTTGTACACGTTACGTTATATAAAAAGCGTTTTGATTCCTGTCATAATTGTACCATACTTCAAAAAAGGTATTTCGAATTTCGAATTCTAAAAATATGTCTTGATTCATCTTCTTATACTTCTTATACAAACATAGGATTTTTTTAGATCACTTAAAATTGATACATTATTTGTATATCCACTAAATTAGAATAAATTAGAAAGGGGGTTTTTCTCAATTGGGTTGAAAGCAAGGGAAGGATATATAGTAATTCAGAGAAATAATGATTCATAAAGTTACAAAATTGAAACTTAATGGATTTGTTTCGACAACCCAGTTAAAGCTCTTATATATCTTATATATAAGTGCTCCGCTCTAGCTATAGTATAAATAAAAAAATTATTATTATTATTATTTAATTATTTATTATTATAAAATTATAAATTGAATATAAATTGAATATTATAAATTGAATATAAATTGAATATTATAAAAGTAACAAATTATTAGAACACTAACATAACAAACGGGCGATGGGGAAAATAAGAATCCCCACCCCGGAACTGAAAAAAAAAGATATTCAAAAAAGAAAACCTTTGTATCTTATTCGAGTTAAACCAATTCAGATTACTCCAAATTTATTTGTCGTACAAAAAAACTTTTTGAATTACCCGTAGAAAGAGATTTCGCTAATGAAAAAGCTTTCAACGCCGCCCAATATCCTTTCTTTTTCCAAACATTTTTTCGAATACGCTTTTTTGATGTAGAAGTACGTTTTTTTGGAACTGCCATTCAAAAAAAAGGTTATTCAGTGCTATAGTTGGATGTCAAAGACATCTATTTTGAAAACAAAATGATCGGTCTCTTTATGTCATTATTTATCTATTCCTATAGATTGTCTAGATTATAATTATATATATACTACTATACAAATTTCATAAAAAAAATAAATAGAGATGGGAAAATAACATAAAATGCTTCTATTCTAGAATCTAGAACAAAAAAACAAAAAAACAATAAGATATAACCTTTTTTTTATTTATATTCCATACATTATCCAGAAAAAAAAGAAGAATTTGTATTTAATTTATTGGTACCTTTCTTTTTTATATCTCCATTCAAATCTATAGGATAGATTAGGATCTATTATGACATATAAATCGAATTGATGAAATCAAAAAAA